TCAGTGGGTGTGAGAGTAGTGGGGGTTAAATGTAAGTTGAAATTAATTTACTGCTCTTCAATTGTTATAAGTATATTTTCTGAAGGGTGTGGTTTGAGGTGTGTGAGAAGTAATTGTTGATAGTACTATTTGTTAATGCATGAGGTGTTGAGGGTGTACATGTTTTTTAGTTCATGGGGTTTGCATGGAAAATAATGTTAATAGTGGGATGTCTCTTTGTGGTTCGTGCCTCAGAAAATGGGATGCAGCTTGTAGGGTTGGTTGATATAAAATTTATTTTGGGTTTTAGGTTTAATTGTGTAAAAATATCAATTAATTATTTATTATGTCCCGAAACCATTGACTGAATTGCACCTTGGTGGGTGGGATGGGGGCCGAGGTATTGGATGTGCGATGGTAACCCAATATTGGTGGAGCTAGGTGCGATGATAGCAGAGAGTTTGACAAGCACAGTCAGGCGCCACAGGACAGTCGTTGGGAATCCTTCCGGAACCTACGGGAATGCTGAGGAAAGCCTCCCCCCCAAAAATCCTACCCCAGGCGCCAGGTTGGTTCCTGTGACGCGGTTAAGAGGGTGATAGCGCTACACCATCGTGATGTCTTATTTAAGGGGAATGTATGCACGTTCTTGGTGAGATGGCCCTGAAGCAAGAACCAGATGCCAGATATAATTCAAGTATAATCAAGCCCTGTCCGTATGGGCCCGGAGCGAGAAGAGCCGCAGAAGTGGGCGGGTTGCTGGTTTCACGGAGGTAGGTAGATTAAGAGACCAAGGGTATAAGATGGATATCCATGGTTGCAAGGATTACCAAACTGAATGCGCTATGTCCAATCAATAATTTAATGTACGGATGTAAGACTAACAGTTTTATGTATTGGGTGATACGCATGTGTTGTGCGGTTTAATGTACGTTTGGATTTGTATGTATTATAGTCCTATGTGGAATTAGAGTACTTGCTTGTAAGCATGTCTGTAGATGATTTTATGCATGTCTTAATTTAATGTACTATGTATGGTTAAGCATTTGTAGTACTTTGTATTATTCATGGGGCTAAGCATTAATGCACTAATTACATAAGGTGGATGTATTGTATGCCTATATATTCTTATAAGGTACTTTATGGTTAGGCTTTCAATAGCATGAGTCTTAGCTGGTAGTTCAGGGAATAGTTTAAGTTTAGAATTTCAGCTTTGGGTGTTGATGGTAGAATAGGTATTCTTTCCCTGAGTGTCCTAGGGAGTAGGTACTTCCATTTCTGGTTTACAAGACCAGGGTATTGAGTTATACTACAAGGACTTATCATTTAAGTAATATATTTTCGATTGAGGCGGAAAGGGGCATTAGGATAATAATAATGAAGAAGTATGTAATGGATGCGGTTTGGCCAATGGTTACGAAGGGGTATTCAACCGGTTGGCCTCCAATTCATGTGAGAGTTAGTAGGTCAGCTACTAGAGTTCAGAATAGAATTTGAGTGATGGGTCGAAATATTATGCTTTGTTGTTTGGAGAGATGTAGTATAGGGATAACTATTAGAATTAAAATAGAAAGTACTAGGGCTAGAACTCCTCCAAGTTTATTAGGGATAGATCGTAGGATTGCGTATGCAAATAGAAAATATCACTCTGGCTTGATGTGGGGTGGAGTGTTGAGGGGATTAGCCAGTGTATAATTATCTGGGTCGGTTAAAAGGTCGGGTATAAATAGGGTTAGGCTTATTAGGGATAAGAGAAGAAAGATTAACCCTAGAATGTCTTTAGCTGTATAATAGGGGTGAAATGTGATTTTGTCGGGGTCAGATGTTATTCCTGATGGGTTACTTGATCCTGTTTCATGCAGAAATAATAGATGGATAGTTGCTAGGGCTGCGATAATGAAGGGTAAGATAAAGTGAAAAGTAAAGAATCGTGTGAGAGTGGCTTTATCTACTGAGAAGCCACCTCAAATTCATTGTACAAGGTCAGATCCGATATAGGGAATGGCTGATATAAGATTTGTAATTACTGTAGCCCCTCAGAATGATATTTGGCCTCATGGAAGAACATAGCCTATGAATGCTGTGGCTATGGTTGTAAGTAGTAGGATGGTACCGATATTTCAAGTCTTCAGAGAAAGGAAGGATCCATAGTAAAGTCCTCGACCAATGTGGAGAAAAAGGCATACGAAGAATATGGAAGCACCGTTGGCATGTATGTAGCGAATTATTCAGCCATAGTTGACGTCTCGGGTGATATGGGCGACGGAGGAGAAGGCGGTTGAGGTATCTGGTGTGTAGTGTATAGCTAAGAACAGGCCGGTGGTGATTTGAATAATTAGGCAAATGCCTAAGAGTGAGCCAAAATTTCATCAGGAGGAAATGTTGGGTGGTGTGGGTAGATCAATGAATGATTCGTTAATGATCTTTGTTAGTGGGTGTGTTTTGCGGGGAGAAGTCATTATATTCTTATAGTTGAAATACAACGATGGTTTTTCATATCATTAGTCATGGTTATAGTCCATGTGGGAATAATGACATATGCTTTATTTTTATTAAGTATTATTTTGGTGATGGGGTTTGTAGGGTTTTCTTCTAAGCCTTCGCCTATTTATGGTGGGTTGGTGTTGATTTTTAGTGGTGCTGTGGGTTGCATAATTACGCTATATTTTGGTGGGTCATATATAGGGCTTATAGTGTTTTTGATTTATTTAGGGGGTATGATGGTTGTTTTTGGTTATACTGCGGCTATGGCTATTGACGAGCACCCTGAAACGTGAGTGTCTAGTACTGATATTTTGGGAATTTTCATGTTGGGTTTAATAATAGAAATAACCATAGTGGCTTTATTGGGTGGTGATCCTAATAAGACGGTAGAGGTTACTGTTAATTATAAGACTGTGGCGAGTTGAATAATTTATGAGGGTGAAGGGCCGGGACTGATTCGTGAGGACCCTACGGGTGCGGCTGCTTTATATAATTATGGTGTTTGAGTTGTTTTGGTTACTTGTTGAGCGTTGTTTATGGGTATACATATTGCCATTGAGTTGACTCGGGGTGGGGGTTAAATGGTTAGGATAAGTGCTAGAGTAGGTGGGATAAAGAAAGATAGGAAGTAGAGTTTAATTAGGCCTTTTTGGGTCGATGTAGTTGTGGAGATTGAGATTTGAGTTTGTATTGTTAGTTTTGGTATAGTTTTTTCAAATCAGAACAGGTCTAGTAAAGTGGATGTAAGGTTTTGGCTTGCAGTTAGGCTTGAGTGGGGGTTGATGCGATGAGTAGTGATTGAATAGAAACCTAGTATGTTGGAGAAGTAGAAGGTTTTTACTGGGGTGCTTAGTTTTATGTTGTTGGTTATGAAACTAAGTTCTATTGCCAGGAAAAGTCCTAAGATAGTGACGCTTAAGGCTGTGAGTTTAAGATGGTGTGGTATGGTAACTTGGGGCTGTGAGGTAGGAGGAATGCAGCTGGAAATAAGAAACCCGGCAAAAATGCTACCTAGTGCTAGGCGATTAATTGGGTTTATTAATTGGGGGTTATTTTCGTTAATTGTGATAAGAGTTGAAAAGCGGGGGTGTCCTGTTATTGTGTGGGAAATAATGCGGATACTGTATATAGCTGTGAGGGAAGTAGCTACAAGGGTGGTTGTAAGGGCTCAGGCGTTGGTATACGACGTGTTGGCGGTTTCGATGATTAGGTCTTTTGAGTAGAAGCCTGTGAGAAAGGGTGTGCCTATTAGAGCAAGGCTGCCAATGACAAGGGAGGAAGCAGTGAATGGTAGAGTTTTGAATAGGCCTCCTATTTTTCGAATATCTTGTTCATTATTGAGGCTGTGGATGATGGATCCTGCGGACAGAAATAGTATGGCTTTAAAGAAGGCGTGAGTACAGATATGGAGAAAGGCTAGATGTGGTTGGTTAATGCCAATTGTTACTATTATTAGGCCTAGTTGGCTTGAGGTTGAGAAGGCTACAATCTTTTTTAGATCATTTTGTGTGATAGCACAGATTGCTGTAAATAGAGTGGTGATAGCTCCTAGTGATAAGATAAGTGTTTGGGTCAGCAGATTGTTTTCGATTAGGGGGTGGAAGCGGATAATTAGGAAAACCCCCGCTACAACTATTGTGCTAGAGTGTAGTAGTGCTGATACTGGGGTAGGTCCTTCTATAGCAGAGGGTAATCATGGATGAAGACCAAATTGGGCCGACTTCCCTGCTGCTGCTAGTAGGAGACTTATTAGGGGGAAGGAGTTTGATGTAGAGTCGAGAATAAATATTTGTTGGAAGTTTCATGAGTTGGAGTATAGGAAGAATCATGCTATTGCTAGGATAAAGCCAATATCTCCGATACGATTGTAAAGGATTGCCTGTAGGGCTGCTGTGTTAGCATCTGTTCGGCCATGTCATCAGCTAATTAATAGGAAAGATATAATGCCTATTCCCTCCCATCCGATAAAAAGCTGAAATAGGTTATTGGCGGTAATTAAAATTAGTATTGTGACAAGGAAAATAAGTAGATACTTGAGGAATTGGTTGATGTTTGGATCTGAGCTTATATATCATATTGAGAATTCTACAATTGACCAGGTAACGAATAGTGCTACGGGAGTGAATATTATAGAGAAGAAATCTAGTTTAAAGCTTATAGATAATTTGATAGTTTGGATTGTTATTCAATGTCAATTTGAGATTATTGATTCTTGGCCTGTGAAGATAAATATTGTTGTAGATAAGATGCTAATGATGAGGGCGTAAATGATAGCTAGTTTTACATAATGTGGGTATAAAGAGTTTTTGTGGGAGTTAATTAGGGTAATTGTAATGGGTGCTAGCAGGGGAATTAATGTTATTAGAATGAGGGAAGAGTGTATTTTTACTTTTATTTGGAGTTGCACCAATATTTTTGGCTCCTAAGGCCAATGGATAACTGTTATCCTTTAAAAGTTGAGAAAGCCTGGTTGTTAGGCCTGGTAGCATGAGTTAGCAGTTCTTGCATACTTTCTCGGTAGTTAAGAAGTTGTGGGCTTCTGTTATTAGATTCACAATCTAATGTTTTTATTAAACTATAGCTACAGGGTGTTAAGCCTATAATTGTTTTAGGGTCTAGGGTTAGGAGGAGGATTGGTGCTATATGTATAATTATTAATGTGTTTTCTCGTGTGAATAGGGGTTTTACATTACTAGTACTGTATGTCAGTGGCCCTCGTTGTGTTGAAGTGAATATATGTAGGGAGTATAGGGCTGTAATTAATATATTGAATCCTGTAAATATAATAGTGAAGTTGGATCAGGAGAAGGAGGCTAAAATTGTAAATAGTTCTCCTATTAAATTAATAGTTGGGGGTAAGGCAAGGTTGGCTAGATTTGCTAGGAGTCATCAGAGAGCTAGTAATGGGAATAATGTTTGGAGACCTCGGGTAAATATTATAGTTCGGCTGTGAATTCGTTCGTAATTTGAGTTTGCTAGGCAGAATAATAGGGATGAGGTGAGTCCGTGGGCAATTATTAGAATTATTGCGCCTGTGAAGCTTCAGGGGGTTTGAATAAGAATAGCCAAAATAACAAGTGCTATATGGCTAACGGAGGAGTAGGCAATGAGTGATTTTAAATCGGCTTGTCGTAAACAGATAGAGCTTGTTATAACTATGCCTCATAGTGATAAAATAAGAAAGGGGTAGCCTATTTTTTCTGTTAGAGGATTAAGAATAGGAGTAATTCGTATTATGCCATAGCCACCTAGTTTTAGTAAGACTGCTGCAAGTACTATTGAGCCGGCAATTGGGGCTTCAACATGGGCCTTAGGGAGTCAGAGGTGAAGACCGTATAAGGGCATCTTAACTATGAAGGCTATTATGCAACCTAATCATATGATATTATTAGTTCAAGAGAGTAATGTTTCTTTGGTATATATTATTATTGTTAATATATTTAAAGAGCCTAGGTTGCCTAGGTGGTAGAGAAGTGTAATAAGTAGAGGGAGAGACCCAGCTAATGTATAGAACAGGAAGTATGAGCCGGCGTTGAGACGTTCTGGTTGATATCCTCAGCGGGTAATAATAATTAGAGTGGGGATAAGGGTGGTTTCAAACAGGATATAAAATAAAATTAGTTCTGTGGCCGTGAATGTTATGATTAATGAGATCTGTAGGAGGATTAGTATTGATATATATAGTTTTTTTCGTGGGAGAGGGTTGTTGTAGAGATGTTGTTGTGTGGCTAGAATTATTAATGGTAGTAGTCAGGCTGTGAGGGTTAGGAGAGGTGATGTTAGTGGATCTGAGAAAAAATTTAGTGATAAATTACATGAGATATTGGGCATATGTAAAGATATAAGGGTAAAAGCGCTAATTAGTAGGCTAGAAATTATTATGTTAATTCATATTATGTGAGTTTTTGAAAGTCACATTATTGGGAGTATTATGATTGTTGGTAAAATAATTTTTAACATTGGAGTAGATTTAGATTTTGTACGTAGTCTAGACCGTACAGGTTAGAGATTAAAACTAGTAGGGCTAGGCCCACTGCGGCTTCGCATGCGGCGAATACTAGAAGGACAATAGGTATCATATATATTAATGTTAGATGCATATTTAAGGTTGTAAGTGTAGCTATAATAAATAGTGATAGTATTATACCTTCTAGGCACAGTAGGGATGATATCAGGTGGGATCGATAAATTAATAGTCCTAGTAGGGATATAAAATATGCTAGTAAAACATTAATATAGATAAAAGGCACTTTAGTAAATATGATTTATCATAATCTAATGAGTCGAAATCATTTGTTTTAGTTAAACTATTTACTAATTCAATTCACTCTAAGCCCTTTTGGGTTCATTCATAAGCCAGTCCTAGTGCTAGGATGACTAGTAGAGCTAGAATTATATTAACTGTTAGTATTAGGTTATTTATTTGAGTTGCTCAAGGTAGGGGCAATAGCAGGGCGATTTCTAGGTCGAATAGAAGAAATGTAATGGCAACCAAGAAAAATTTTATAGAGAAAGGTAGGCGGGCGGAAGTTGTGGGGTCAAATCCACATTCGTAAGGGTTGTGTTTTTCGGCATATATATTTAATTGTGGGAGTCAAAATGTAACGGTAATTAGTAGTAGGGCCAGTAGGATATTGGTTGCTAGGGTTAAAGCTAGATTAATTACTCTCTCTCGAGTGTGTCGAGGCTCATTGATTGGAAGTCAATAGTACTATTTATACTAAGGGAGTAGGATCCTCATCAGTAGATAGAGATATAGAGGAATAGTCATACTACATCTACAAAATGTCAGTATCATGCGGCGGCTTCAAAGCCAAAATGGTGGCTGGATGTGAAATGATATATTTGTTGGCGAATGTAACACGTGGCAAGGAAAGTAGTTCCGATAATTACGTGGAGGCCATGGAAGCCTGTAGCTATAAAGAATGTGGAGCCGTAAATTCCGTCAGAAATAGTGAAGGAGGTTTCAGAATATTCTGATATTTGCAGATAAGTAAAGTAGGCTCCTAGTGCGATGGTTATAAATAGTGCTTGGGCTGATTCTTTTCGATTAGCTTCCATTAGACTATGATGTGCTCAGGTGATTGTGACCCCTGATGCAAGTAGAACAGCTGTATTTAAGAGTGGAACTTCTATGGGGTTAAGGGGAAGGATGCCTGTAGGGGGTCAATGTCCTCCTGTTTGCGGAGTGGGGGCTAGGCTAGAGTGGTAGAATGCTCAGAAGAAGCCAGCAAAAAAGAAAATTTCTGAGATAATGAATAGGACTATTCCGTATCGGAGGCCTTTTTGTACGGGTGGGGTGTGGTGGCCTTGATATGTACCCTCTCGGACAACGTCACGTCATCATTGAAATATTGTTATTGCGCTGGCTAGTAGTCCGGTGGCAAGGAGAAGGGTATAATAGAAATGAAATCATATAATTAGGCCAGAAGTTAATAAGAAGGCTGATAGAGCTCCTGTTAGTGGTCAGGGGCTTGGATTTACTATATGGTAGGCGTGTGTTTGGTGTGTCATTATGAGTTATCGTGTAAGTAGAGGCTAACCAGAAGAGTAAAGACGTAGGCTTGAATTAGAGCTACACCTAATTCTAGGGTAATCAGTAAAATGATGATAATAATAGTGATTGTAGAAGAAGATATATAGATTGATATTAGGGTTAGTGCAGTGTCCCCTAGCAAATGTATTAGTAGGTGGCCTGCTGTAATATTGGCTGTTAATCGTACGGCTAGTGCTATTGGTTGGATAAACAGGCTAATTGTTTCAATAATGATTAGTATTGGGATAAGTGGGACAGGTGTTCCTTGGGGCAGGAAGTGGGCAAGGGACGCCTTTGTTTTGAATCGAAGTCCTATAAATACGGTTGCTGCCCATAGGGGAATTGCTATGCCTAGGTTCATTGATAGTTGAGTAGTAGGTGTAAATGCATAGGGTGTAAGTCCAAGGAGGTTATTTAGAGCAATGAAGGAGATTAGGGCTAAGAGTATAAGGGATCATGTTCGTCCTTTGTTGGTATGAACTATTATTATTTGTTTTAGTGTAAGTTGAACTAATCATTGTTGAAGAGAAGAGAGTCGGTTGTTGATTAGCTTGTTGGAGGGCATAATTAGTGTGGTAGGGAATAAAATAATTAATACTACTAAGGGGATTCCTAAGATTACTGGTACGTTGAAAGAGGTAAATAAATTTTGGTTCATTTTAGTTCTCAGGTTGTTTTGTGTTTTTGTGTTTTTATTGGTTTTGATGATGGAATACTATGAAAAGTAAAATTCAGTAGTTTTAATTGAATGAAATAGAATAGGGCTACAATTATAGATAAGATCACTATTGGTCATGGTGAAATATCTAGTTGAGGCATTCACTGTAGAGAGGGGGTGCTCTCGGTCTTTAACTTAAAAGGTTAATGCTAGATAGCTTTACAGTGATACAATATATAAGTATGAAGCTCATACTTCGAAGTCTTGGAAGTAGATAAATTCTAGAACGATAGGTATGAAGCTATGGTTTGATCCGCAGATTTCTGAGCACTGTCCATAGAATAGGCCTGGGCGTATAGAGGCCAGTATAGCTTGATTTAAGCGTCCGGGGATTGCGTCTGTTTTAACACCTAACGATGGAACAGCTCATGAGTGTAAGACGTCTTGTGATGTAATTAGTATACGAATATCTGCTTCTATTGGGAGGGTTGTCCGGTTATCTACTTCGAGAAGTCGAAATTCGCCAGGTTCAAGGAAGTAGGTTGGCGTAATATAGGAATCAAATGCTAGATCTTCATAGTCTGAGTATTCATAGCTTCAGTATCATTGATGGCCAATTGCTTTAAGGGTAAGGTAGGGTTTATTAAATTCGTCTGTTATATATAGGATACGTAGGGATGGGAGAGCAATTATAATAAGAATGATAGCGGGCAGAATAGTTCAGATTATTTCGATTTCCTGGGCGTTTATGGTGCTGGTGTGGGTTAATTTTGTAGTAAGTATTAGGGAGATAATATATAGGACTAGTGAGCTGATTAAGAAAATAATTATAAGGGCATGGTCGTGAAAAGCGATAAGTTCTTCTATAATAGGAGACGTAGCGTTTTGTAGGCCTAGTTGAGCTGGTGTTGCCATTAAGATATATAGATTTAAGTCTATAATTTAACTTTGACAAAGTTATGTAATTATTTTACTAATATCTTATTGAAAAAGTCATAGGGTCTATGGAATTGGCTTGAAACCAATTTTTGGAGGTTCAAATCCTTCCTTTTTCGGCTAGAGTTTTTACATAAGTGGACTCTTCAAATGTGTGATAAGGAGGAGGGCAGCCGTAAAGTCACTCTAGATTAGTAGATAGTTGTTCAATAGTTGAAACTTTTCGTTTTGAGGAGAAAGCTTCTCAAATTATAAAGATCATTAAGATTACTGCTGTTAGAGAGATGAATGAGCCTACAGATGAAATAATATTTCATGTGGTATAGGCGTCGGGATAGTCTGAGTATCGTCGAGGTATTCCGGATAGACCAAGGAAATGTTGCGGGAAGAAGGTTAAGTTTACACCTACGAATATAATGGTAAAGTGAATTTTGGCATAGGTTTGGTTAAGTGTATAGCCTGAGAATAATGGGAATCAGTGAATAAAGCCACCCATGATAGCGAATACTGCTCCTATGGATAAGACGTAGTGGAAATGGGCTACTACATAATATGTATCATGTAGAACAATATCTAATGATGAGTTGGCTAGCACAATTCCTGTTAGTCCACCCACAGTGAAGAGAAAAATAAAGCCTAGGGCCCATAGTATTGCGGGAGACCATTTAATGTTGCCACCATGCAGCGTAGCTAGTCAGCTGAAAACCTTTACTCCGGTAGGGATAGCAATGATTATAGTGGCTGATGTAAAATATGCACGTGTATCAACATCTATTCCTACTGTAAATATGTGATGGGCTCATACAATAAATCCTAGGAAACCAATGGATATTATAGCTCAGACTATTCCTATATACCCAAATGGTTCTTTTTTGTTGGAGTAATATGTTACGATATGTGAAATTATTCCAAAGCCCGGTAGAATAAGAATATATACTTCAGGGTGTCCGAAGAATCAAAATAGGTGTTGATATAGAATAGGGTCGCCGCCACCGGCAGGATCAAAGAAAGTAGTATTAAGGTTACGGTCGGTGAGCAGTATAGTAATTCCGGCGGCTAGGACTGGAAGAGAGAGGAGTAAGAGGACTGCTGTGATAAGGACGGATCAGACAAAAAGGGGTGTTTGGTATTGGGTCATGGCTGGGGGCTTTATATTAATGATTGTTGTAATAAAGTTAATGGCTCCTAGAATTGAAGAAATACCTGCCAGATGAAGTGAGAAAATAGTTAGATCTACAGAGGCTCCTGGGTGTGATATATTTCCTGCTAAGGGTGGATAGACTGTTCAGCCGGTTCCTGCGCCGGCTTCTAGAGTTGAGGATGCAAGTAAGAGCAGTAGAGATGGGGGTAGAAGTCAGAAGCTTATATTATTTATTCGGGGGAATGCTATGTCTGGGGCACCAATTATTAGGGGAACTAGTCAGTTTCCAAATCCCCCGATTATAATCGGTATTACTATAAAGAAAATTATAATGAATGCGTGGGCAGTAACAATAACGTTGTATACATGATCATCTTCCATCAGACTTCCTGGTTGACCTAATTCTGCTCGAATTAAAAGGCTTAGGGCTGTTCCCACTGCCCCCGCTCAAGCACCAAATAATAGATATAGTGTTCCGATGTCTTTATGGTTGGTTGAAAATAATCAGCGGTTTATGAACATAGGTACGAGAGGTAAAATGGCTGAGTAAGCATTAGACTGTAAATCTAAAGACAGAGGGATAGTCCTCTTTTTACCAGCCCTGAGGTGATGTATCACATTGAATTGCAAATTCAAAGAAGCAGCTTCAATTCTGCCGGGGCTTCTCCCGCCTTTTTTTCCTAACGGCGGGAGAAGTAGATTGAAGCCGGTTGATTAGGCTTTTTAGCTGTTAACTAAATTTTCGTGGGTTAAAGTCCCATCAATCTAGAAAGGGCTTAGCTTAATTAAAGTAGTTGATTTGCGTTCAGTTGATGCAAAATAGAGTTTTGCAGTCCTTATAGAGATGCAGAAATTAAGTAGAACTTACTTACTGAGGGCTTTGAAGGCTCTTGGTCTGTATTAACCTAAATTTCTATACTATTAGTATTAATGGTGTTACGGGTAGAAGGAAGGTAGAGGATACTATGAGAGGAGACAGTAGTGGTGTTAATTTTATATATTTTAGTTGTCAGTTGATTTTTGTGTTATTGGATGAGGGAAACATTGTTATTGAAATGGAGTATGTTAGTCGTATGTAGAAATATAAATTTATTAATGTTAGTATTGCTATGGTGAGGGGAAAAATGAGGTTGTCGTTTTTTGTAAGTTCTTGTATGATAGCTCATTTGGGAGAGAAACCTGTTAGTGGGGGTAGACCTCCTAAGGATATTATTATTAGTGGAATTATGGGTATTATTCATGTGAGTTTATTTCAGGAGTGTGATAGTGAGAGGGTTGTTAGGTTTGAATTTATGTAAAATATTATAAAGGTGGAGATTGTTAGGAAAATGTAAATGATTAAGCTTAGAATAGTAATGTTTGGGTCATAGTATAGTACTGCCATTATTCATCCTATGTGGGTAATTGATGAGTAGGCTATGATCTTGCGTAGCTGTGTTTGATTAAGTCCCCCTCAGCTGCCGGCTATAATTGATAAGATTGAGATTATTAATAGAGTATTTAGGTTTATCGGTGGGAAGATTTGAAGAATAATTGATATGGGGGCTAATTTTTGTCATGTAAGAATAAGTATAGCGGGTATTAGAGGAATGCCTTGAGTTACTTCTGGAAGTCAGAAGTGAAGGGGGGCTATTCCTAGTTTTATTACTAGGGCAATTAATATTATTGTGGACAAAATTTTGTTAAGGGATGGGTTAATTGTTCATTGTCCGGAAAATAGGGTATTGAGGAAGATAGCTATTAGGAGAATTATGGATGCGGTTGCTTGCATTAAGAAATATTTAGTGGATGCTTCTGTGGAGCGGGGACTTGTGTTTTTGGCTAGAATTGGTACAATAGCTAGTATATTTAATTCTAGGCCTATTCAAATCAGAAATCAATGTGAGCTTAGAGTTGTGATTAAGGTTCCCATTAGGATAGTAAAGGAAATAACGAGGTAGGCTAGAGGATTAATTTTAGTACGGGAAGGGTTAAACCAACATTTTCGGGGTATGGGCCCGATAGCTTATTTAGCTGACCTTACTGTATAGGATGTAGTGTAATAGGTAGCACGGAGAGTTTTGAGTTCTCAGGTATGGGTTCAATTCCTATAGTTCTAGAAATAAGAGGATTTAAACCTCTATAATTTACTCTATCAAAGTAACTCTTTTGTCAGACATATTTCTTATGTTTGGGGTGGAATGCCAGATATTAGGATGGGTATTGAAATATATCACATGCATAGTGCTAATGTAAGTGGTAAAAATTTTTTTCATAGAAGATGTATTAGTTGGTCGTATCGGAATCGGGGGTATGCTGTTCGGATTCATAGAAATAGGGAGGTTAATAGAACGGTTTTGGCTACAAAGTTAATTGTGTAAAGTTCTGGTATAGTAATGTTGTGGGATGTTGCTAGGAAAATAGTGGTGGTTAGGGCATTTATTATAATAATATTTATATATTCTGCTATAAAAAATAGGGCGAATGAGCCTGCAGCATATTCAATGTTGAAGCCTGAAACTAGTTCTGATTCGCCTTCTGTTAAATCAAAGGGGGCTCGATTGGTTTCTGCTAATGTAGAAATAAATCATATTATGGCTAGGGGTCATGATGGAAGTAGTAGTCAGGAGTGTTCTTGTGTAACAATGAGTGAGTGTAGGTTGAATGAGCCGCTTATTAGTAGGACAGATAGTAGAATGATGGCTAGGGTAACTTCGTATGAGATTGTTTGGGCTACGGCTCGTAGTGCTCCGATGAGTGCATAGTTTGAGTTGGATGCTCATCCAGATCATAGAATTGAATATACGGCTAGGCTTGACGTGGCTAGTATAAATAGAAGGCCTAAATTAAAGTTAATTAAAGGGTGTGGTATAGGGAGAGGGGTTCATATGAGGAGTGCAATGGAAAGAGCTAGGGTTGGGGCAGTTACATATAGTGTTGAGGCAGATGTAGTGGGAAGTAGGGGTTCTTTTGTAAAGAGTTTTATTGCATCTGCGATTGGTTGAAGTAAACCGTAAGGGCCTACGATGTTAGGACCTTTGCGAAATTGTATGTAGCCTAAAATTTTTCGTTCTATAAGTGTTAGAAATGCTATGGCAATTAGAGCGGGGATGACTAGTAGAAGTAAATTAATTATGAACACTTTGTTAAGAAGAGGAGTTGAACCTCTGATTATAAAGTTTTAAGTTTTATGCAATTGCCGGGCTCTGCCATCTTAACAAGCCCTGTTCTTGGGCAGGGGTAATAATTTGTGAATTAAGATTATAATCATTTGATTTGTGGGAGCGCTTTGTGAAGTAGGCTCCATTTCCCTTGTCCTTTCGTACTGGGAGAAATGTTTAATAGATAGAAACCGACCTGGATTTCTCCGGTCTGAACTCAGATCACGTAAGACTTTAATCGTTGAACAAACGAACCCTTAATAGCGGCTGCACCATTAGGATGTCTTGATCCAACATCGAGGTCGTAAACCCTATTGTCGATATGAACTCTAAAATAGGATTGCGCTGTTATCCCTAGGGTAACTTGGTCCGTTGATCAAGTTATTGGGTCAATGAGTGTGAATTACTTAGACTAGTGAGGTCTTGGTGTATGCTTTTCGGAGGTTGTGTTATGCTCCGAGGTCACCCCAACCAAAATTTATAATACATTGACAGTGGGTTAGTGCCTGTAGGTATTTAGAACGTTTGTTTGTATTATTAAATTGAAGCTCCATAGGGTCTTCTCGTCTTATTTAGTTATATCCGCCTCTTCACGGATAGGTCAATTTCACTGATTAAAAGTAAGAGACAGTTAAACCCTCGTGTGGCCATTCATGCAAGTCCCTATTTAGAGAACAAGTGATTATGCTACCTTTGCACGGTCAGGGTACCGCGGCCGTTGAACATGTGTCACTGGGCAGGCAGTGCCTCTAATACTAGTAATGCTAGAGGTGATGTTTTTGGTAAACAGGCGGGGTTAGAGTTTGCCGAGTTCCTTTTACTTTTTTTAATCTTTCCTGGATGCATACCTGTGTTGGGTTAACAGTTTGTTTAATAGGTTAGTAGGGTTGTGGTGTATGGTGATTGAGCTGTTAACTAACAGTAGTTGTTTCGGTCTGAGATAAGCTTATGCGGGGAGAATAGCTTCATGTTACTTATATTAACATTATTGCTTCTATTAAGTAATAGATTAGTCCAATGTGCTTTAGGAGTTCAGTATATTGAGTAAGATTAAGGAAAGGTGGGTGTTGAGCTTAAACGCTTTCTTAATTGATGGCTGCTTTTAGGCCAACTATGGTGGTGGAGCGTTTTACTCTCTATATGAAGGTTGTTTCCTAGGGTCTAAGGAGCTGTCCCTCTTTAGACTAACAATTAAATTTACGGGGGGATTAGATAGTTCTGTAAGTAAATTTAAGGTTGAACTAAGATTCTGTCTTGGACAACCAGCTATCACCAGGCTCGGTAGGTTTGTCGCCACTACCCATAGATTTTCCCACTATTTTGCCACATAGATGGGTGTGCCCTTTTAGCTGTCCTTGGGTAGCTCGCTTGGTTTCGGGGGGCATTATTAAAGTTCTCTATATAAAGTTATTTCTAGTTAATTCATTATGCAGAAGGTACAAGAGTTTGTCTTTGCTTTATTGTGCTTTGTTAATTTTTTGTCTTTCCCTTGCGGTACTATATCTATTGCGCCTGAGATATAATTTCTATCTCCTATACTTTTATAGTGGGTAAATGATTTGGTTATTGTGCTTAGTTATTATAATTATATGGGATTAGGGCTAGAGTTGGCTCAAAGTGGTCATTTGTTGTGAGATCTTCCGGGTGTAAGCCGGATGCTTTAATTTAAGCTACACTTTGATTCGTCCAAGCGCACTTTCCAGTACGCTTACCATGTTACGACTTATCCCCTCTATATCAGTATGTAGTAGATTACTGCTAGTTTACTTTTATATGATGTTTGAGGAGGGTGACGGGCGGTGTGTGCGTGCTTAATGGCCTTGTTTCAATCAAGCTCTCTATTCTTGATTTACTGCTAAATCCACCTTGGGCCTTTAGATTTCATAAAGGCTATCGTGTGTGGTTTTCTAGATTAGAAAATGTAGCCCATTTCTTTCCACTTCATTGGCTGCACCTTGACCTAACGTTTTTATGATGATGCTTCTGCTTACTCTGCGATCTTTAAGGAGTTTGCTGAAGATGGCGGTATACAGACTGATGGCAAGAGGTGGTAAGGTTTATCGGGGTGTATCGATTATAGAACAGGCTCCTCTAGACGGATGTAAAGCACCGCCAGGCCCTTTGAGTTTCAAGCTGTGGCTTGTAGTATTCTGGCGAAGAACTTTGTTAATTTAGTTATTGAAGTTTAGGGCTAAGCATAGTGGGGTATCTAATCCCAGTTTGTGCCTTAGCTATAGTGTATTCAGAGTATTAAAGCCACTTTCGTAAAGTATTTTACTATAACTGGAGTTTTCTACGACTTAATTATAGGTTAGCTTTATTGGGGGTAGATCTTAAACACTCTTTACGCCGAACTCTATTAACTTGAGTCAATCGTATGGCCGCGGTGGCTGGCACGAAATTGACCAACTCTTATGATTAGTGTAACTTAGTTGAACTTTCGTTCATTGCTAAAAGTTTGTCACTGCTGTCTCCCGTGGGGGCGTGGCTAAGCAAAGTGTTTTGAGCTGCATGTGTGCGTGCTTGATACTCGCTCCTCATGTTATAATAGTCTAGAGGGCATTTTCACAGGATTGTAGATGCTTGCATGTGTAATTTCACTGAGAGCTAATAGAAAGGCCAGGACCAAACCTATTTGTTTATGGGGTGATGTTTACCCGTCTAGACATTTTCAGTGTCTTGCTTTAAATATTAAGCTACATTAAC